TGGATTCGAGTACCATTCTGATCGCCTCTTTCATGATCTTTTCTATAGGTAGAACTACTGTGAGCGGTCTAAACTTCAACCCGTCATTTCTTTTATTGTAAAGGGGAGCAAAGCCCTTTTTTTGCTCCCTCTTTTTTTGATAGATCGACGGTTATTTATTCCGTCGTTTCAGTGACTCATAGGGCTTCCCTCAGCTCAGTCTTTTTGGTTCTTGAGAATCTCCCAGGACCAGAATGATTATCCCTGCCCGATGGGTCTACATTCATCCCTGAATGTCGTCGGGTACTGTTCACTTCCCCGCCATTCTTGTAACCGTCACCTGTAATCCGCGCAGGTGTGTCCGCCCCCCCCTGAGTGGACGAGAAAGAAAGGATTTCTCAGAGCCAGAACTTTCCCGTATGAGCATTCGGTACATGTGTCAGTCCGTGGAAAGTGAAAGGGTCACCACTACTGAGGATCTCCCCCCTAATCTTAGATAGGTCGTCTGAGGGTTCGCCGCGGTTCATTGCTGTGCTTACACACTAGGCTACCCTTCTCCGAAAGCTCCGCGGGACCACCTACCACTAGTCTTCAGCCTGAGGGGTTTATTGCACAAAAACGCCGGGACGCAGGCTCCCGAAGAGGGAAGCCCAACGAATGTCAGATGCAAAGCCCCGCACCTCATTAAGATCATATTGGCATACTCTCCCAAAAAAAAAAGAGCAGACCCCATTGAAGACGAGAGTGAGGTACAACAAGGCCATTTCTGTCCACCGCCCTTCTCACGGAACCGTACGTGGACGTTACCGCTCATACAGCTCCCAGCCAGCAAGCAGTTAGCCTTCCTCTACAAGGAATGGAAGTGTGGATGAATCGACATCAAATAGAGGAATTCGGTTTTTCTTTTCAGCAATAACATGATAAGAGCATCCCTTTCACAAAAACCTAAAGATCCCATCCCTATCCTGCCACTTCAGCACCTTTTGATCTTCTCAAAGATCATTACGAGCCCTCTCCTAGAATGTTTTTGTAGATTCCGAAAATTCTATGGTAGATCAGGACGAGAATGAATCCGGGAATCCAGGACATACTCATCCTGGAGCTTCAGCTCTCCTCTGGGGAGGGGTTTTTATAGATAGAGAGGTGAGTCGAGGGGCCTCCCGCTTTACCGATTTCTCGGAATCGGAGGATCATCTGCCTGAACAAGAAGGAGCTGTTCTCGATGTGAGATCAGCAGCAAAAGAAAGAAGCATAAAGACGCAGCACCACCTACTCTTTCAACCGTAGAGTCGGGGTTCGCCCTCAGTCCTCACTGGTTTTGTAAAAGTAAGTAGTCGTTGGTCCTTCTGACTAGCCTTCCTCGGTCACAGCAAAGTGCCTTCGATTGGAACTTCGATTTGCATGTGTTAAGCATATAGCTAGCGTTCCTTCCAACTATCACAAGCAGGTGAGTGAATCCCCTTTCCTGGTGCTGCCCTTGCTCTCATTGCAGCAGAGCCATTTATATCTGCCACTTGATCAGTAGAGGCAACACGCTTGATGTTAAGATGAATGGCCTTATTATCTGCACCTTTCATTCTTTTTTTTGTGTTAAGGCCCTGTTATTACTACTTGAGTAAGGGAGGAAGATAGTCCTTTTATCCTTTTAAGAGGGAAGTTTTGATGCAACACGTTCATGCAGGAACGATTAATTCATCTTTCTTGTTATCGTGTAAAGGGTGCTATTCACTGGCAGTCCGATGACGCGCTAGGAGCAGCCTGCAGCTGCCTTTATCTTTATAAAGTCTAGTTGTTATATGCTTAACACATTCAAATATCTTTCCTTTTAGGAAGGTTAGTTTCTGGAATGTAATATCTGCTACTTTATCCTTGTTGACTGGAAGGTTAGAGCAAGCTAGGCCATATAAGAATAGATTCTATCGATCAGTTCTTGTTGCTTTCCTCTTGCTAGGCTAAGAGCTGAGTAGATCCTAGTGTGAGGACTTACCTTGAACTTCCTTACCTCACTGTAAGTTCTTCCTCTTCAAGGTTAGAGCAATCTAGGACAGAAAAGAACTAATGAGATCTCTCAAGGTCTTTGCCTGAAGGTTAGAACAAGCTAGGCTAGATAAGAATTAGATGTGAGCTCTCTTCTTTCCTTTTGTAGTTGCATGTAGCTCCTTTCTCTTGTTTGTTTTCGATGTTCAAAAGAGTCTGATTTCACAGACTAAAATGAGGAACCAATACTATGAGTAGATGTGGTTTGAGATCGATTGTTAAGGCCTTGACCCCACGTCGCAAAGCAAAGTCAAGTGGAAATCTATCCCTGGTACGAGCATGGAACACTGGGTTAGCAGCAAGGTAAGTGGCACTCATATTGTAACAGTTAAGTAGTTGGGGATCCTTGATGTGAATATCAAGATCACGAAATCCGTAATGGAGCCATATCAGTTCAGTAGCTGTGCTAGCGAGGTCCCGGTATTCAGCTTCGGTACTAGAGCGTGAGAATTCTTCGTGCACTATGATAGGAGCCCAGGATCCAGTTGTGAAGCGACGATCATCTGGGTTTCCAGCCCAATTAGCATCAGAAAAGGAAATGGGAGGGATGGTTAACCCATGAGTGTGCCTTTGAGAAAGCGAAGAATCCGCTTGACAGCGATGAGTCGTTCTTCGTGGGAGATGAATATGTTGAAAGACCTAATTCACATCAAATGTAGGGTCGGGTGAGTGTCAAGTATTGGAGACCACCATCCTGTAGGATCGAAGATCCCCATCCAGTTGAAAACCAGCTGAAATTGGGGTAGAGCAGGGCTTGCATACCGTCATGTTAGCCTTGGAAAGAAGGTAAGGTCAAGTTTGAGAGAGAAAGAATCGTGGGGGTCAATATTCAGGATGGTTAGAAAGCCAGTCCATAAGACCAAGATCTGCTCCACCTTTCAACACTACAAATTCATTCCATTCACAAAGCAAAGACTACTGGAAGGGCTCAAGCTAAAGTTCAGGGCATGTCCCTGAGATGAGTGCCTGACTTCCTTCCTGAAAGGCCTAGATGAAAGCTAAAAAAAGTTTGATTTTCATTTGGGTAGAAAGAAGTGAAGTTTCTATTGATAATTGATATTGAATCACGTCAGATCCTTGTTTAAAAAAGAATATCAGATGTCCAGGAAATGAAAAGTAAAGGGATAGAGGAAGATTCAATACCAGCTGATTCCCTTATAGATTAACCTCCTTCAACCTCCGAAGCGGATAAGATCCCAAGAGCTTCATCTATACCAGCAGATGAAAGAGGAGCTTCTACGTGAACATTTCTAACAGCCTCCTCCAACAGTCTAGTCACTAGCACTGGTTCTTCCAGCAACAGCTCTTACTGTAACAGAACTAGGACCGTCAACTCCAACTGTAGCAGCAGGAATCCCCTCCCCACCCTAGCCGGAATGGAGGAAGAACTTTCACTGGAGACATCAGATGTTGCAGATGGTTGGGTTGGTCCGACCAAGAAAGCCATGGAAGGGGCTCGAAAGCTTCACTTTACTTAACCTTTTTAATAAAGGGGCAAGCAACCAAATACCACTTTACAAGACTTAGTTAGAAGTTATAATAAGGAAAACCCCGTATGTATATATTAGTAAGGCCTTTTCCCTTACCCGTGTTGTTGTTCTTCTTGTTCCCTAACTTTCTGGTTTAAATAAGGACCTCGTCATGTTCATGTTCATCCTTGGCTTATTTCCTGTAATTTCTCTCTCTTCTTTCTTAGCTTTGCTCTAGGGACGTATTTCCCTAAATTTTTTTTAGGACCTTTCTTTAGCCATCTCCAATCGATCCTCGAAAGAAAGAAGCTTTTGAGTCAGGGCAATGGGGGAAAGCCACAACCTCCCTGGACAAAGGCAGAGACCATTGCCCTACTTTCTGACCTAGAAGCGACTCCATTGGCTTTTCGAAAAGCAGTAAACTATGAGATGTCGTCTCGTCTCTTGAAAAGAATCGAAACTGAAGAATCGGCACAATCATCTCCCCAACCGATACAGAAGCAGCTTTCTGTTTATAAGCTTAAAGTACAACTGTACGAATGTAAAGAGCGGATGTAGCAGCTTTTTTTTTGAAAGGTAGCTGTAGCTTCTGGCGCAGGAACTTTAGTTAGACTGAACCGCGCAACTTCCTTCTGCTTCCTTTTCTATATTATTTTCTCTGTCTTAGAGAGCAAGCGTATCTCTTCCGGCAATAGCACCTCTTCTTTTTAGCTTGACTAGCCAGCAGGAGCAGAAATCGCAATAGTCGTAATCCGAATAACGGAATCAGAGTAGCTGCGTATTGGCTTTGTAATTCTTCTTATGGCTTATTAAGTCTTTCCGAGAGCAGCAAGCCACACCACCCACCAACCCTCAGCCAAAAAGCCGTGCCGTCTCTTGCTTGGAGAGGAAGCGTCCACTTGACTGGCTTTCCTGCTTTCCTAACTGTAACGAGATCTGATTCTTTATAATAGTTACCACCTCTTCTTCGCAAAAACCCAACCATTCGTTCAGAGTCGACAACTGCAGATAGGCCTCTCCCCAATGCAATTATATCTCCTGCGAATCCTGCTTCCGGCCTCATTCTTCTATTTCTTTATATAAGATATAAGACGCAGTCCTCTCTCCTTGCTGCCAGCGTGCGAGCCTACGGCCTTGGTCTTCCCGAAATCGTGAAAAGAACGCAAGAGTAAGGTGCTTTTTTTCATTTCAGCCCAGGACCTCCAAGCTTGTACGGCCGGATGTCGGTCCCACGTAGTTGGCGCAGGCCCCAATGACTTACCCGACGTTTTTTCGAAGACGTGTAAAATCTGGCTCCGTCCCGCAACATTCGATGGCGTACTGCACCAAGTAGAGAATTTCAAATTCTTCTTCCTTTCTTTCACTTTCGAGTGATTCATCAATAGGGGACCGTACCATAGGAAGGGGAAGTTCCTTCTTGGAATGCCGTCGTCTAGCTGGAAAGGCTTTTCTTTCTTGGCCCTGTAGAACCGGATTCCGTTCCTTGATTCGAACCAGACTGACAAACCTCCCATCAGATGAATAAGAAAGTGGTCCAACGAATCCAGCTGAGCACAGATCTATTCTTCGAATAGCAAGCAACAATAGAGAAAATCGCAGCTAAACCCTATCCGTTCAAAACGGGTACGATATCAATTTCGAGGGCCTTGGAACCTGTTTGGAATTCGCAAGATATCAATCACCAATGAAGCCCTTCTCATGAAATTGGGGTGGGGTGTAATTCATGAGCCAGAGAGTTTTTGGGTCGTGGTGTTGCGGGGAAAGTATGTGAGAACATATGACCTTGTCCCTTCCATCAAAGCTAGAAGCCAGGACTCTCCCCTGTGGAAGGTGAAAAGTCTGGCCTAAGGTGTTGGAGGGTGTCTCTTGGGTGATAGGCAATGGAAATGGGAGGATTTCGCTCATCTTCTGCCTGCTTCTGTTGTCATGAAGATAGCAGCCACGGTCCCGCCCAAATGTGGGGCTGTTCAAGACTGAGTGGCCTGGAAACACACATCCAATGGTGCTTTGCTTTCTCCGTTAAGTCTAGTGTGCGAAGAGTTTTTTTACTCCAGAGGACAGGCTTTGTCGCTTAGTCTGTAAATGGGATGGCTCTCAACGGATCAGATCATTCCTTTGGTTAGTCGTGCATGGCAGGTTATTGACTAACGGCAACAGATTCAAGCGACAATTGGCAGACTCTCCCAGTTGTCAGTTTTGTGACGGTCTTTAGGAGTCTGAGCTTTATTGAGGGATTGCCCACGTTATGAAAAATCAAGTCTTATTCCTCTTCTCGAGAGATGTTGGGATTTCTTGATTCAGGGGAAATGCACTTATTAGAGATGGTATGAAACAAGAGTTCAAACTTCCTAGGATGTTAAAGTGTGATAGACATTCAATCAACGGATTTAAGAATCCTAGTATGTCTGACTTCTACTTCATAAATTACGCTACGATATTTCTTCTAAGGAAAGGCAGAACTGCAGCCCAATTGCCGTTCTAGGAGGGAGCTTGGAGAAGCCCAAGCCTATTCTTTCCATCGATAAAGTGAGAAGAAAAGGCCCTGACGGCATGGGACTGCTTCCTTTGCTACGGATGCCTAACTTCTTCAGTCTCATGCTTCTTAACCTTAAGGTGATAGAGTAGAGACAATTCCTATTGACCCCTCGGGTTCCTTCACTCACTTTTCGAGGCATCGGATTTGTGAACATGTCAAAAGCTTATTATTGTGCAAAGTCAAGCAGCGGGGAAGATCTTAACAAAAGCTACCCATGGTCCTAGTCCTAAGAAGGGTTCTGGAGAAAGAGTTAGGGCATACTTAGATTTTTGATTATGATTGATTGGCTCACTGAACTCCCCCAAACTAGTCGAAGGTTCCAGTCGGAGGTCAAATGAAGAAGGAATGCTTTTTTCTTGCGACTGGGAATAGAATAGACTTAGTGAAGCTAGTCTATTATCTTAGGTCTCACCTGTGCTATCACTAAAAGAAAAAGGGAATAGCCTTTCTATACATCCGCGACTCACTCTGGTAAGAAAAGAAGAAAGAAAGTCAGATCACCACTGAATCTATCTGCTCCCACGGTGCGGTAACTAGAAAGCACTACTTTATTTGTTCAAATCAATCCCCTCTTCGCTACTGACTTGGCTTCTTCCACTGAGGATGTTGGATTCCTAAATTCAATCATTTACCCTTCGCCCGCTAACTCTTAGAAAGAAAGTAAACCCATGCAGTCATATTCAAGACTAAGGATCCCTGTTTTTGAACATAATTTCCCTTTCGCCGGGATCAACTACTTTATATACATATACGATAACGATACCATTCACATTAAAGCATTCGTTACGAGTCGCGGAGAGGAAGAGGAGCTTATGAAAGAAGAGACAAGAGCTCCTTTCCTTCTCCCCCGAGGTCATGAGCTACTCTCTTCTAGCCTTCCCCTAACAGATTCAATGGCATCGCTTATTCTTTTTCTTTCAAGCATGAGTGACCAGTCGATTCTCTAATTAAGATATAGCAGTCAACCATCAAGAAATCATCAACTAGTTAACCGGGGATGAGCTCTATGGCTAATTCGTTCGGCTATTCTATTAAGTAAGAATCGACTTAAGCTTAAGCTAGAGCAGCTCCTTCTATCACATCGGATTCTAGTAAAGAGATGGGCCTTCTCGTCTGATCTCTGCATCAACAGGAATGCGGGAAAAGCTTCTTCTCGGGACTCTGGGGCGAGAAGAAGCTTTCTCCGCCAAGGAAAAAGAAGTTCGATTCAATGTCTCTTGCTAACGCTTATTCCGCGGTCTCCTTTCCTAAAGCACCTCCCCTTTCTACAGATGCTGAAGATGTTACCGGCGGTTGTAGACGCTTCCGCAGCAATCATAGATCTAAGCTTTGAAGTCCCCAGTTCCGGATGTCCTATTCTTGTAGTTAGGTATCCCCAAGCTATTTCCTCTGTTCCTCCCATCCCTGGCTTACACCCTGTCAGTAGTAATACCTACCTCTAGCCCACCTTCCAAACGATTGAAGGTAGGACGGATTAAATTCCCCCGGGGCGACAAAGCAACAATTCGATAAGCACCCCAGCTCTTTTATTAGTAGGACGGTGAAGGCGATGGGCAAACATCTTGTTTGGTAACTTGCAGGCCTCGGGCGCTAGCCTTGCGAACGGTTTTCTTTGGTTGCTATCCCCCGGATTAGATTTGGTGGAATCATCTGGGTTTAAAAAGCTTTTGTCCGCTTGAAAGGTTTTCGTTGTTCTTGGCTGTTTCAATCTTGGTCGAGCGCCTTTCATAACCTCGGCGATTTATCACATTAAACAATTAAACCTATTCCTCAGGAGGGCTTCGATCCCTAAATTAGTATAGCGCCTACTCCGGGGATGATGGATATCTTGAGTTAATAGAGCCAACCAAAGCTTGCTTACTTAGTGTGTAAAGACTACAGCTCCGGAAGATACCGGGCATCTGTGAAAGCTAGAATCGGTCTGCACCCTCCTCATTCTACTCATAAGGAGCTCCGATTCCTATTGGTTTTGGCAGAGGCAAGAAAGAAAGAAAGAAGCTAGGCTTCACCCAATCTTCCAATCTAAATCTTACCGATCTCGGCTGAGAGGGCAAAAAGCTATAGATAAATCGATCGATAGGATGTCTTTGCATCCCGGACCATAAACCGTAGAAACGTCCAGAAATGGTAATACAATAAATTTAGCTATCTGGACCTAGCTCGATATCAGTAGAAGATAGAGCCGCTAGCCCGACTGGAGATAGTTACGTGCTTGTCTGAGAGGAAATGGGCGGGCTATCCAGTAACGGATTACGGAATGCATCAAGGGGGCGTGGACCAACCATACATCTACCCGTTGCTTAGGTCATTCACTCAAGGCTACCGGGGATCTTGACTCAACGGAATCAGACTGCAGGTAGAAACCGTATAAAGCTTCGAATCCTTGAATAGACATCCCTACGCTAACCAAAAAGAAGCTAGCTATGCCCCCGTCGGGATAAAAAGACAGGGTGGAAGGTTCCCCAGGAGAGAGATACGGAGCAGAGCAGCACCCTTGGCCTATCGTTTAGGGAGGAGGCGAGCGCCTTACTCTTTTGGTCTTCACTTGACGTTCCACTCCTTTCCAACTCATTTCAGGGACCGTTCTGCAGACAGGACTAGAGCCCTTCTCGGGTGACCGAAATCCGAATGCACATAAAATCTCACCCTCGTATTTTGTGGTAGTCTAGTCGGCTCGGCGAGTGATCCAGGAAGTTATGCCTTAACTTCTCTCTCAGGATGCTAGAATCAGTAAACAAACTGAGATTCTTCTCAATCTGAAGATCAGTCGAGTCAAAATCTTTCTTCCCCTTTTTTTATATATTATATATTATAAGAAAACCTTCCTTAGCGTACTATACTTTGATAAAGGGAATGCTGCCGATACTTGAAAGACTCATCCTCTGGCAAAAGCTTGACTTTCTTACTTCAATCGCTTAACCCAGAAGGTCTCATTCCAGTTTGACTTCTATGCCTAATCGATAGTTCTTCTTGCTTCAGTTCCCTATGAGATTGATTGAACAGAGCTTCTTGCTACATAGAAATGTCCTACGAGACAGAGTAATGGGAAAGAAAATCTTAATGCGCCCAACAATGATTCTAATTCCCGCGGACTGGTTACATCAAGACCAGGTGCAGCCAGTAGCTTTTAGATCTTCAAAGCTTGTTCAATGATCCTTTCCTTTCATATTCTTTGGAAACTCATTCCCTTACCCCGGAAACTCACTCTTTGCCAGAAAAGTCCTACCACATATTTACCCATCGCTCTCTTCTTCCTAAAGCCAATTCTTCACTCAACTACACATCATTTTCGGATTGCCTATGCCTTCTTTTTATTGTAGTTGATTTGAATAAGGCTCCCCCGATCGACTTAGGGTAAACGAGCTAGGTAGCTTGCTTCTTGTTTGAGTTGAATATGGACTTCAAGTAGTATTTCAGATGGGAGTACAAACAAGTAAGTAAACTAGCTGAGCTAGCCGCATTCCCAGCTACTAAGTACCCTTCCTTCTTTCACTTACAGTTCTCTAAGAGATTCAGGGGCTGTGTAACTGCCGTTAGAACGCTTTTCTTAATCCGTTACGGATGTCGAAAAGTGAAGATTGGTTCTGTACCAGGTCATGGTGATATGCTTGATAAAGGTTTGTTTCGTCGATAGCATTTTATGATGTGGGATGCGTAGTAGCTGTTGTCACAGTAGGGGTCCTAAGGCGGGAATAGTCCTAAAGTAGCCATAGCGTTGATTGCTCTCCTTGTTCTATTGTATGGGCGAATTCTCTTAATGAAAGCCTTCTTTTTGGCTCTCGTGTGAGGGTTCTGCTGTTAAATGACTTTATAGAGTCCTAAGGGTAGTCTCAAAGATAAGGGATTCCCGCCGTATTAGTTTTGATTAGCTGTCCCAGGGAAAGGAGTCAGTATTGGCGCATGTCCGAGCTAAGATCGGTTGAGGCGGGTAAAGACGGTTTGGTAAAGGACTCCTTTAGTTTAGCGGTCATGGATCGATTCTAGGTGGTTAACTTGTATACCCCTATTATCAGAGTTCACGTTCTGATCATCCCATTGTTTTCAAATAGACATGCCATATTGGCTTTCTCCGAGGCCATAAGAAGGTAGTTGCTTAGGGACCGAAGCGAAGTAAGCTGGAGCTTCGAGGTCAGCTTCTAGGTCATAAGCCCATCTGCGATTCCCTCACTCGCTAGCAACCAAACCAAATGGGATTCAATTCTTCAATTCCCTTCTCTTTCGGTTAGCAACTAACTGACTCTCGTACTCGGTACTCTTTCCTCTCCCGCTGTCTAACCACCTTAACTCTCCGCCCTACCTCGGGCAATCTTTCTACCTTGGTCAAGTTGATCTTCGGGAAGGCCTAGCCTCCCTTCGGTCCTTCTTGTAGGTTAGGGGAAAGGGCTTCGGTTGAGTGCCGTTTCGACGGCTTTAGTTTGGAGGATCGTAGACTTCTGCCGGTCAAGTCGATGGGAAAGAGTCCAAACCCGTCGCCTCACCCTTCCTTAGCCACACCTCTCTTTCCTTTGCCCTAGACCTACCCAACAAATGGAAGTCTTCCCTTTCCCTTTAGCTTCATGGCTTCCCTTCCATGAGCATATTGTCATGAGTGAAGGTAATCTTTGCTATCGCCGCTTCCTGCACGGCGGTCTCTTTCTGGGACTTCAACCTCCACTCGATTGACATGGGGCCCATCTCTCTCGGCTTCAGTCAGTCTTTTGATCCTAGATCCGAGTCTCATGCCTTCCTTATAGGCTTTGAATTCCTTCCCTTAGCCCACCTTTAGCTTGCTTCCCTCAAAGCAAAGATCGGATTCGTTCACTGCTAAACAAGAGTTCCGAGTCGATTTGGTCGTGATCCTTTCTTCTCGCCATCTCCGTTGGCAAGGTGAGTCTCATCCCTAGCTTGGCTACTTTACTAGACTATAGGCACTAGGCTATTCTTCGATCTCGAAAGAGTGAAAATCAGGATTGGATGCTGTTCCAATCTCTCTCATCGTGAAATCGAATTCACCGTAGATCGTTGATTCCCTTGCTTTGCTTTCGGGCAATGATTCCGATTCTTCTTTGCTTGCCCACTCTAACAGATTCTTATTAGTTCAAATAGCCCTAGCGAGCTCCCGTGAACTAGCAGCGGACGCATCAATAGCTGCAAACGGAGAGGAATGAATTCTAGAACTAGTGGGAGGACTTTGCCAAGAGAAAGAGTAGTGAAAGAATTTAGAGATAGCAAGGTCTTCATAAATAGCACGCACAGGACAGAGAGAAGGAAGAGCTTATCCCCCATGGGATGGGGGCACTCTCTTTAAATTACAGACGTTAGCAATCACGGCTGATTCAACAATCGTGAATTGAATTAGCCTCGGCGGAAGTTCTTTCTCTCTCAACTATTGTTTCTTATGCCCGAAAACGGAAAAGCTACTGGCCGTCGAATCTTTCTATCTTTAAATAAAATAGCAGACAAGATGCAATCGCAATCAGTCAATACCAGGCAAAGTCCTTACTTACCAGACCAGGCTCAAAGCGAGAAAGACCCGGCAAACAAGAAGCAGGGCATGGACCTGCTTCTACTATTGATCTTGTCCTCTGTCTCTTTAGCTGCGAACAAGTCTTCTTTCACAAGCAGTTCTCTTATCCGCTGTTGTTAGCTTTCGAGGGAGGAAGTGACCGAGGGATTATGTGTTGAAGGAAAAAGCCTTGCTCTCTCCTATGGGAGAACTCTCTCTTGGAAGGGGAGTGTCTTCCATCAACACTGCATTCATTCTCTTATACCAAACGAAGCCCGGTCCCGGCTGTAACTACCGATTGGCAAACTACTTATATGTAGAAGCCGTTATGATAACGAGATGCGAACTACCTTTTCTTTTAGCTTTGGAACACTAGGTAGCTTGCCTGCCTCATTAGCTAAAGCGTGGGCTGGCTTTTCCTATTTGCCTGTAGTGAGTGATGCTCTAGTTCTTTGATAGCTAGCTTTCTAATAATATAGAGAACCTAACTCTCCTTAACCGGGGAGCTTTACCTGTTTATTACATGAAAGCTTTCCCCGGGGAGCAGGCAACGAAGCTAAGTAGATGTGGAAGCGAGGGCAGAACAAGCAGGCAAGCAGCGCGGGTGGGACCTGTTGTTCAGGAGGTTTGGAGAGCAAGTAACCAGGGAACTCCGTTCTATAGAGAATATCTCCTGGAGTTTTAGCTCTGGTGGTCAAGTAGTCCTTTAGCTGCCTGCCTTGATTCCCGCGTCACAGTAGCTAAGCGTAAGTAAGCGTGGTCAATAGAACGGAATGGAATGGTTGTTGCATTTATCCAAGCAAGGAGCGGGGTAGTTGACTCGCGGGAATAAGGGAATGCGATGTCGAAAAGAAAGGAATTGAATTAGCAATAGACTGAATTTCAGTATACTCTGCTTTAGATGCATTCTTCTTCTTTCCGTACCATACCTCTTCGGCGCATCAGCATCTGTTGTTGAAGCAAAATCTGTTGTAAAGTCAGATGTAGAATATTCATATGTAATTTCATTACCTGTTGGCGAATCATCCTCAGTTGAATCTTTTTTAGTTTCCCTCCCCGGTGGAATTGAAAAAGAAACTAGACTCCCCTCCTTGCGAAGAGGCCCCACCCGAACCACCCTCATCAAGTGCTACCTCAAAGCAGGAGCTTTCTTCTCCATCTTATTCATATCGAAATTGGTTTCGTGCTCCGTTTTCGCTCTCCATTTGCTCTTGCAAAATTCCTGGCATGCTGATATGCTACGAAAAAATTGTTGTTCTAAGCCATGTGAGACCCTACTCGTAAGTTTGAGTTAATAGAGTCTATCATACGGTGTATCGAAATGTATTGGATGGATGTCCTCGAAAATAAGATATCTAAATAGAGCTTCCCGAAACCATTGGTTTGGACGTTTCTAGTGATCAAGGCCTTGTTTTGACCTTCAACTCCGCTATGCGCAAAGGAAGCCTTTCTCTGCATATGTATGATATTTCATCCGTGAGTGTATTAACACGAGAAGGCTGGTGGGTTAGGCCGAGCCTGGTTCGGTTAGGACAGCAAGGGAAAGGTTGGGTATACAACTATCAATAGATAGGGAAAACCGGCCCTGAAGGTGTATCAAAAAGGACAACATCAGGTGAGCCTAATTTGCACTTCTTTAGTAGTGAACTCCTCTTCCGAAGCTCACGCCGAGCCGGAACCTATTGAAGTCGAAAGATCAATTCCCCGACTCAACGGCTTATTATGCCCCTGAAATAACTGATTTTGGAGCCTTTGTTTCGGCGTCTGCTTCAAAGGAGACTCCTGGGAATTCATTCCTGTGATTCTTGTCCCATCGATTATCAAATAGGGGTCGACACAGGCTGAAATATTCCCCGATAAAGCCAATCTCCAAGTGGAGGATTCACGCTCTAGCCTCATTTCTAGATCCGGGATCATATGGGTCATACGTTCCATTTCTGGTCACCTTCCAAGCTACGACTTAGGAATTGTAGCGAAGACTCGTGATTGATCTCATTATGGCTGGGCCAAAGCCTCTCTTTCTGATGCGAATTCGGTAGAATCGAAGAGAATTTTCGAAATAAGAAAGAGTCTATTTTCATATTTAAGAGAATTGTCTTCCATTTAAAATATCGTTTTGAAAGTTGGTGGGTGGAGTAAGAATATTAGGTAAAGCATTTCCTTCGTCAAAAAGCCTCCGGAACGGAAGGCGTTCGTTTCGGTCTCAGTTGGCGTCCATTTCGCAGCCCTAAGCCATCTTGGACTAGGTGTCGAAGAGTTCCCAAGGAGTGAATTCGGTGAAGTGGATGACTCGTTTCTTTGTCCGGTTGGAAGACTCGGTCAGTTGGTTTCCAGTGCCAATAATTGGTAGAAACCAAGTCTGACTGTCAACGGAGAGATTTTTTCTCAAAAAATTCTTATTGTAAGTGCCCCAGCTTCTCCTTGGCTCTTGACAATCTTATCGATGAGGTTCCTTGAATTGATTCGAGGTGAAACCCTCAGACAACCCTTTAGAGGGAACTTGATGAGCGGGCATCGAGGAATTTCTCGGCTGTTCCCGGCTCTCATAAATGGTAGAAATGACTCCTCAAACTCCACATTATCCATATGCCTAAATTCTTTCATTTATATAACTGGGAATGGGAAGAGGAATAAAAACCGGCAGTCCTTCTCTTATCCTTAACTGGAACAGGGAAGGAAAGTCCTTCAAAGAGCAAAGAGCAATAAAGGCCGGCGCGGTGCCATCCATTTTCCTATTGAAAAGGAAGGCGGGAAAGAATCCTAGGAAAGAACACGCTTGTGAAAGCAATCAAGCCCAGCGACATACGCGCTTACTTTTTATTTCATTTTAATCAAATTTCGGCTCTTCTGCTTCCCCTTCTCTAGTCTATCTACTCTAGAAACTCGTCTCAAGCCTTGAAAGAAAATCAGTCTTTTGTGTGGCTGGTAATTTCTTTTCATAAGATATAGCTGTTCCTGCTTCCCTTTCTCGAGGCCGCCCTTTTCTACCTGTCGTTCGGGAGTTCGCTCGCAAGAACGTCGCGTACCAAGGGAGATCTTTCGATCACTCTCTTAGCCCCGACGCCCAAGGCACGCCTTCATCTCTACCCACCTTTTTGAATTCTAACCGTGACCAGCCATGACAAGGCTGAATGGATTAGAACCCTAGACTCGCTCTACTTACCGAAAACAAAACTCTTCTTCCTAACAGCTGATCTGCGACATCTTCTCTCTCTTCTTATTCATGCTACCGGTAAAGAGAAGGTTTGGATGTCAGGATCAAGAAAAAAAAGACCACTTTCGTACATAGGTGGAATGAACTTTCTTCTTTTCCGAGTGACTTGCTTAGTGGAAATGCTTGAGTGTCACCCGGGTAAAACGCGAGAAGTCTCTTCCCTTCGGTCAGCCAAATATCCGAATCATTGACTTCCTTCAATCTTCCGAATTCGGAAGAAAAGAATTTCTACCCTCCTAAAAGCAAAGCAAGTAGCCTCCCTCACTTTTATGTTCTAGAAGTAGTCTCCTTTGGGGTTAAGGGTCTAGCATTACCTCCTTTTTTTCCTTAAAACCTTAAGTAACTTAGTGCAACATGGCAAATTTCATTGAGAGGAATCAGAAAAGAAATGAAAAACAACTCGAAAAGAATCTGGAGCATCCTCAGGTTTAGGTATTGTTCGTCCACTGATTGTAGTACCAAGCACTTCTTGGCGAGCTCTAATATGATCAGATTTATAAGTAAGCATCTCTTGTAAGAGAAACACCAAATCCCTCTAGAGCCCAAACCTCCATTTCTCCTACCCGTTGTCCCCCTTGTTTGGCCCTTCCTCTAAGGGGTTGTTGTGTAACAAGTGCATAATGCCCGCTGGAACGTCCATGTATTTTATCATATCAGCAACTTGATGAATTAATTTCAAGATATAAGGCTTTCCTATTATAACAGGCTGCTCAAAAGGATCTCCCGTTCTTCCATATTCTACTTTTTTACCGGGTTCAAATACCCACGGATTTGCTGTTTGCTTACCGGCTTCATATAATTCAGAAAATACTAGTTTTCTCGATGTTCATATCTCTCATCAAAAGGTGCTACGTCCTTGGTCAATCCAAACAAAGCAAAGATAGGGAGGCTCCTCACATGTAATCAGTTGCAAGGAAAGATGCTTTGTTTAAACAATAAGTCCGCGAGTGCTGTTCCTGGAGGGAGGGAAGTCAGAAGTGGCTGTTAGAAAGTGCTGCTCCAGCTCTTGGTAAGCATCATCCGTGACGGTTGGGTTAGGCTTTCCACTTTGGCCGAAAGAGCTTCTTTGCCCGGGCTTCTAGCTTTGTTCGAAATAGGGTGCTGTAGCGCTTTCTTTCTAAAAGCTCTAAAAGCTATAGGCGATCTGAAGCGTAGGCAGAGGACCCGGGTCTAGCAGGAGAAGCGGTAGCTTGAAGCAACCTTTCAGAAAGAGACCGCAGTCGTGTCCTAAATACGATGATTTTTTCTCGCTAGGTTTAGTGTGAGTTCTTTCTCCGCTACTTCTCCTTTACTTCTGGCATTTCATCCATGCTATTTATCTGTGAATTGAATAAGGAAGAAGCCCGAGACTGTTAAGCTATCGTATTGTCTCCAGGAAGCATAGGTAGTTTCAAAGACGTAGCGTGGGCGTATACCATATAAGAGTCAATCCCCGGGAAATTTCCGTAAAAAGGAGAGCCCTCCTTCTAAACAAGACGATTTACCGCAATCGCCTCAGGACTCCACCTCTTTCTTCGGCGGGGGAACGAACTTCTGCTACACGAGGACTCGGTGGCTCTCCTATTCCTATCTCTTGGATGACCTCTCTTTTTTCAGACTAGCTTTCAGACCTAGGGACGGTTGAAGCCTATTCAATCAAGAAAGGCCTGACTTGCTTGCTTGCCTTTCCAAATGAGAGGACGAAGAACCTAGGCGCGGATTGGGCTCCCGAACCAAAGGTAAGCTCCTACAGCGCCTTAGGACTAGGACTGATCGGATATGCCTTCCCTTCTGACTTTCCTGAGCGAGTAGGTGATGCAGTCTAGGGTTACATGCCTGCTTCTCATAACCTACTTCTTATTACGTTACGACTTTTTTCCGCCCCCTCACGCTATAAAGTGGATTTCCTTTCTTATGGTCTATCCCCTCGTACCCGTCAGTCTAAGCCGGCTCGTAGGCTATTGGTTCTGGGGGAGGCAAATCCAGATAAATTGCTGGAGGATTTCCTTCTGCGAAGGGTCGGCTGTCATCAATATCAGGTTATTTAGCCTGAGGTTGAGCGGAAAGCTGAGTTGAAAGCTACTCCAATTCCGTTCCCCAGTGATTGCCAATTCTCTTTCCACTGAAGCAAAGGTGCGCCTTGAAGGTACGAGTCTATTCCTTCCTCCCGGTTGATTCGTCAACGAGAAAGATCATCTTTACTTGAAAGGCGTCACTCTTTATATTATCCGTATTGCAACGTGACGTATACTTCAACCTTCTCTCTCCCCATTCATTTCGAACCTCCGACAGTCGAATAGCAAACCTGTCTGTCCTGTTGGGAAGGCAGGACGAGAACTATAGTATAGGACGGGAACTAGAGTGCTCTAATTGCTCCTTCTCCGGTTGAAACCACTGTTGCCTGATCCGGAACCAGCTCTAGCTACTGTTCCATCTCCTGCACCGTTCTGCGCCTTTTTGAATGAAACGCCTAGCTTTGATGCTTTCTTCTTACCCACGCGAGATTGTTACCTAGGTGAGAGCTCTGCGTCCGTCTTGGACTGAGGGGCGCGAAGTCGGGCCTACTTTTTTTTTAAGTGCAAGTCCTGCCCTGCCTATCCCCTAAAAACCTAAGCGGCCCACTTGAGCCTTGAAAGCAAGAACTGTACGAGCCGAACGGACGAAACAAGCGAGTCCTACTTTGACTGCCTTGTCTACCCACCCACTACACAGGCCTGAGTTAGGTACAAAGGCACTCACTTTTAAGCATATCGAGGCTAATGTAAATTAGTATGCCAAAGGGATAAGTCGATCCAAGCGAA